TATGTTAATAGCTAGTAAAATCCCTAGACAGTTGCTCCTTTTGAACCCGCTTCAAGTCATGATGATTAATCACTCAATCTTGGGGTAAATAGTATATAATGCTTATGTTTACTTTAACTTAACTCTTGTACATAGGAAATGAGACTGAATCCTTTTACTGCAAAAAAAGAAGCTGTTTTTTTCACTCATATAACTATCTGGTTTAGTTCATCAACCCGAATGATGAATAAAAAATAAAAATATATTATATATTCAACTCATGAAATTTCCTTCCTAGAAAGAAAATAAATAGAGGAAATTTTATGTCTTAACGAATCACACGTAGAGATATTGATAACACACATAGAGTTAATGGTATTTCATAACTAATTGATTGAGCAGCAGCCCGTAAACCACCTAAAAAGGAATATTTATTATTTGATCCATAACCTGACATAAGAAGGCCCACGGGAGCAATACTTGAAATGGCAATCCATAAAAAAACACCAATACTTAAATCGGCTAGAACAAGGTGATAGCCAAAAGGAATTACTAAATAACTTAGTAGAATTGATGTGACTGCTATGGATGGTCCGATACTGAATAAACGAGTATCTCCTCTTGATGGAAGAAGATTCTCTTTGAAAAGTAATTTTGTACCATCTGCTAAAGCTTGAAGAATTCCCAAAGGCCCGGCGTATTCAGGGCCAATACGTTGTTGTATCCCCGCAGATATTTCTCTTTCTAACCAAACAATCACTAGTACACCTATTGTGATTCCTAATACAGGAGTAAAAATAGGGACAAGCATCCATATGATCTCATATACCTCTTTTAAGGATTCCAATCTAAAAAAAGAATTGATAGCTTGTACTTCTGTTGTATCTATTATCATTTTAACGATCAACTTCTCCCATAATGATATCTATGCTACCTAGTATTGTCATAATATCAGCCAATTTCATTCTTTTAACTAATTGAGGAAGGATTTGCAAATTGATAAAACCCGGCGGTCTAATTTTCCATCTCCAAGGAAAAACACCCTTATCTCCTATCAGAAAAATTCCTAATTCTCCTTTTGGGGCTTCGACTCTCACATAAAGTTCTTGCTTTGACAATTCAAAAGCAGGAGAGGGTTTTTTACTGATAAATCGATAGTCAAAATCATTCCATTCGGGATCCCCTACTTTATCAAAGCGCCGGATTTCTAAATTCTCATAGGGCCCCCCCGGAATTCCTTCTAAAGCCTGTTGAATAATTTTTATTGATTCTGTCATTTCACTGATTCGTACTAAATAACGAGCTAATGAATCTCCTTCTTTTTGCCATTGAACTCCCCAATCAAATTCATCGTAAGACTCATAATGATCAACCTTCCGAAGATCCCATTGTATTCCGGAAGCTCGTAGCATTGGTCCTGATAAACCCCAATTTATTGCCTCCTCTCCGCCAATAATGCCTACTCCCTCAACTCGCTCTAAAAAAATAGGATTCCGTGTAATAAGCCTTTGATATTCAGTAACTCTTGTTAAAAAATAATCACAAAAATCCAAACATTTATCTATCCAGCCATGAGGTAAATCAGCAGCGACTCCTCCGATACGAAAATAATTATGCATCATTCGCATACCGTTGGCAGCTTCGAATAGGTCATATATCAATTCTCTTTCTCGAAAAATATAGAAGAAGGGGGTCTGTGCGCCAATATCTGCCATAAAAGGGCCAAGCCATAACAAATGCGAAGCTATACGACTTAACTCTAACATAATGACTCTGATATAGCTGGCCCTTTTAGGCACTTGAATATTGCCTAACTGCTCTGGTGCATTTACAGTTATTGCTTCGGTGAACATAGTAGCTAAATAATCCCAACGTGTTACATAAGGTAAATATTGTATAATTGTTCGGTTTTCCGCAATTTTTTCCATCCCTCTATGTAAATAACCCAATATCGGTTCACAGTCAATAACATCTTCACCATCTAGAGTAACAATGAGTCGAAGAACACCGTGCATTGATGGGTGCTGAGGACCCATATTGACTATCATAAGGTCATTTCGTGTAGCTGGTGCAGTCATAGGTTTTTCCCGATTAATTCTTCCATGAATTGCTGAAAGCGAAAAGAAGTTCATCAAAATTTAAGCGAAAATTCAAATTAATAATTTTTTGGTTCTCGAATCTCCAACCGGCCGATTAATTCTTTATAACGTACTCTATTTTTTTTTGACAAATAGGCGAGCAGCCGTTGACGTTTTCCTAGAATTTTACGCAGACCTCTCTGAGATAAATAGTCTTTTTTGTGTAATTCCAAATGTGAAGTAAGTCTCCGTATCCTATTGGTGAAACTCACTACTTGAAATTCAACAGACCCCTTGTTTTCCTCTTTCAAAATAATTACACTGAATGGATTTTTTATCATAAAAAAGCTACTCCTACCCTTTAATTTACATATACATATTTGATTTTATCGATCAGTAATAATAATATCAGTCATTTTAATGTAGTAGTTAGTATACACAAGAATTTTAATTTATTTATGGACTTCCTATTTTATTAATCAAAATTTTCATTTGATTTGGACAGGGAAAAAAAGGGGGATGGTACATTTTTACACTCACAACGTCGAATAATTTAGACCTCAATTTCAATTAGGAAGATTCCGTAGATTCGTTTATTTTATAGATTTTATCCAAACAAATTTATACGTCATTGACTTAGTATTAAAGTATTAAATAAAATATCGATCTATATTAGACTGGGACGTAAGACAAGGGCATATGTGCATCTTTTTGCTTTTCTATATGTTACAGAATATATAGAAAAAATGTACCATCAACCCATTTTTAATTGTGGATATATTCTTAACATACTAAAACGGCTTCCATTATTGGTATTAAACCAATATCGATTCATACAAGCTAAGTCTTCTAATCGATAATTAGGCCAAAGAAATAACTTTAATTTAATTAATTCGTTTTTATCTCTATCAAGATGTTTACTTTGATCCAAAAGAGGATTCCCACTTTTTATGTTCTTCTTGTTACAAAATACTTGATTTCTATCCACACTATTTATATTCGTTGAATTGAAAGAAATTAGAATTCTCAATTCTCTACGACGTCTAGACGAGAAAATCTTTTCAGGAACAATAAAATCATAATGTTTTTTGTCTCTCTTTCGAATTAGTCTTTGATATCTTGGGATAGATTCATCCAATTTCTTTTTATCGATATATCTTTGTTCTCGATATCTTTGAGTAGTTTGGTACTTACTCTTATGAAACAACGAGATACCTACGGTTTGATACATAATAAAGTATCCGTCATTTTTTACAGACAAACGAATGGGTTCGATAAAAAATATCCCCTTTTTATTCAATTCTATAGGAGTCAATTTTTTCCGAATCACCATTATATCCAGATTTATTTCTTTCCTTTGAATAGACGATATAGTAGTATCTCTTGGATTTCTCAGTCCAAGCAAGTAACAATATATCTTGATATTATTGATCATTCTTTCAGTTAAATTCGGAATTAAACCATCGTCTATTATCCATTGAAAAAGCAAATAGTGTTTCCGTAAGAAAATCATTTCTGGTCTCATCTTATTCCGGATCTTGTATTGTTTTTTCATTTTACCTAGGTTTTGTGAATATGATCTAAGGCCTCTTCGACCTGCGGGTTCTTTTTCTTCTTGATTTCGATTCATTAATTCATAATATCTTTTTTCATTCGATAGTTTAAAAAACTTCCATTTTTGCTTTTCATTGATGTTTTTATTAAAAAGAAGTAATTTGCTTGGTATAATCCATGGTTTTATTTTGTATACATTATAAAGTGGCACAAATTCTGGGAAGAACGGAAGTTTCCGATTCGTCGATATTGGGTTTAGGATTTCTTCATTCATTTCCACCCAATCAAAAAAAAGTTTCTTGTCATTGATCGGATTTTTTTCTAAATTTTGATGAATCGTCAGATAAAAAAGATCGTTTTTATCCATTTTATCAATTTTTTTGTAATTCTTATTTCCAATCTTAGTATTTATATTACTGTTATAATCCATTTTGGTCCAAGCCTCAATATCTATTTTTTGTCTTAGAAAAAAATTGAGAATTGTCCAATCAAAATATTTTCTATCTGTATTTTTTTGCATATACATAATATCACCCTTTTCTAGATAATTATTGATAGGAATTTCCTCCAGGCTTTCAAATAAATTTTGTTTATAATTGTTGTAATTAAAAGTAATCTTTTGGTTGTTATTTAATTCTGATGGTGATCCATAAATAATATATGAGGACGTCTTAATTTTAGAATTAATAGATTTATATGATAAAAGATCATATATATAGTATTTAGGAAAATTCTCTTTTTGGTTTGGTAATGGATATACTTTAAAATCCTTTTGTTTTTTGTGATAAAGTAATCGGCCTTTTTCATACGAATTCCATTTTGTTAAATCTTTATTTTGTGTCATATCACCTTCAGTGATTGTAGTTCGCCATTTTTGTGGTATTAATCCAGACCATCTAATCTGAGATAAATTGTATTGATAATGACCTCTTAACCAGTTTTTCCATTGATTCATTTCAGAACTTGTAAGTTTTGTATGTCTTAATTCGGAATGAAATATTCCTTGTGTTACAAAAGAAATTTTTATTGCAGTCTTAATAAAAAAGGGGGTTCCATGATAGTCAAGAATAGATCTTAGCTTATCCAAATTAATAACTCGGGTTTGTGATAATTTGTAAAATACATATGCTTGTGATAATGAGGATAAGTTAAAAAAAAGATGTGAATTCTTCTTACTATTCTTAATATTGTAAAGTGCACTTTTTAGAGTCGAAATAAAGTGAATTTCTTTTTTGTTTTTTTTCTTTTTTATTTCTTGGTTTGTTTTATTATTGTAAATGTATTTATCAAAACAAAAATTTTTCGATTCAAGAACGAGTTGTGTAGTAATTCTGGCAATATGAATGATACATAGAAAGATATCGATGTATATTCTTTTAATGAAAATTT